CAAGAAGTTAGAACATAGGTGTGGACTAAGTAAATCAATGGATAGTCTTGATGCTCTTGGACATACCAGTGGAAGTGAAGAAACTATTCTAAATGATGCGGAGAAAAAGATTACTAGTTGGCACAGTTCCAGTTTCAGTAATATGAATTATCTAAATTCTTTATTTGATAGCAGGAATTTTTGGAGTTTGATCTCTGATCATACTTTTTTAGTGAGAAATAGTAATGGTGACACTTATTCTGTATATTTTGATATTGAAAATCAGATTTTTGATATTGACAATGCTAGTTCTTCTTTGAGTGAACTAGAGATTCTTTTTCCTAGTTATTTGAATAGTGGATCTAATAGTAGTAATTACTACTATTATTATTCCATGTATGATACTCAATCTAATTGGAATAATCACATTCATAGTTGCATTGATAGTTATCTTCGTTTTGAAATCAGTCTTAAGAGTGACATTTACAGTGGTATCGACAGTTACATTTCGAGTTTCATTTGTACGGAAAGTCTAAGTAGTATTGAAAGTGGAAATTCTAGTATCAAAACTAGTAGCAGTTCTTTCAATATAAGAGAAAGATCTAATGATTTCGATCTAAATACAAAATACAAGCAGTTATGGGTTCAATGTGAGAATTGTTATGGATTAAATTATAAAAAATTTTTTAGTTCAAGAATGAATATTTGTGAACACTGCGGATATCATTTGAAAATGAGTAGTTCAGATAGAATTGAACTCTTTATTGATCCTGGCACTTGGGAGCCTATGGATGAAGATATGGTCTCTATGGACCCCATCGAATTTCATTCAGAGGAGGAACCTTATATAGATCGCATCTCTTTTTATCAAAGAAAAACGGGTTTAACTGAAGCTGTTCAAACGGGCGTAGGTCAATTAAATAGTATTCCCATAGCAATTGGAGTTATGGATTTTCAGTTTATGGGAGGTAGTATGGGATCTGTAGTAGGTGAGAAAATCACCCGTTTGATCGAGTATGCTACTAATCGATCTCTACCTGTCATTATTGTGTGTGCTTCTGGAGGAGCACGCATGCAAGAAGGGAGTTTGAGCTTGATGCAAATGGCTAAAATATCTTCTGCTTCATATGATTATCAATCAAAGAAAAAGTTATTCTATGTATCAATCCTTACATCTCCTACAACTGGCGGAGTTACAGCAAGTTTTGGTATGTTGGGAGATATCATTATTGCTGAACCTAATGCCTACATTGCTTTTGCGGGTAAAAGAGTAATTGAACAAACATTGAAAAAGACAGTACCCGACGGTTCACAAGCGGCTGAGTATTTATTCCATAAGGGCTTATTCGACCCAATTGTACCACGTAATCCTTTAAAAGGTGTTCTGAATGAGTTATTTCAGCTACACGGTTTCCTTCCCTTGAATCAAGATTAAAAAAAAAAAAGATTTTAAAAAAGATTGAAATTCTTCATTATCAAATGGAAGTATAGCACTAGCTTCAGTTCTTTTTCTTTGTAGCGAATAAGCATTTAGTTCATTAGAATGAAAAAAACAAAACTAAGAAAATTGTGTTTTCTTTGGATACATTAGTGAGAAGTGTAGTAAGAGCCAAAAGTTTTGGATAATGACTTTTTGCCCCGGATCCTTTTTTTATTCTACCCCTCGTCCTGATTAGGAATAAGCATCCCTCTATCGACAAGATAAAAAATGATTTCTTTCTCCTTCCGAGAAATCCGGGAAATAAAAAGAAAGAAGAAATCTCAAATCAAATAAAGAAAATATAAATATTCAAATAAAAAATAAGAAGAATATAGAAGTTCTTTCTATTTAGCGAGAACCCCCGTTTTTCACTAGGAATCCCCTTTTTGTTGAATAAGATTGGTTAAAGTCGGGAACTCATAAGAAACTATTTTCTATCTTTCCTTTCAAAACACCTTTTTTGTTTTGAAAGGAAAGATAGAAAGACGATTAAGATAAGGATGGGAGAAGAAGAATCCAATATATGAAAGCGGATTCTCATACATATTCGTGTAGAAAGAGGAATAGGTACACTTCATTTCGTTCTACATTCGTTATTTATTCTGAAATACTTCATATTAATATTATCTTAATATTCTTTCTAATAGATAGACTTATCATAAGATATCTTTATAATTATAATTTAGAATTATAATAGGTACAAATATGAAATCGAGGTACCCATTCTATGATAGATTTGAACTTTCCCTCTATTTTTGTTCCTTTAGTGGGCCTAGTCTTTCCGGCAATCGCAATGGCTTCTTTATCTCTTTATGTCCAAAGAAATAAGATTGTTTAAATACGATGGGACCAAATCTCATCAATTTATTTCAACACTGGATCATCATACAGATACTCTTTTCATGTAATATGGTAGGATATATGATATGTGGCCTTTCCGAAAACAAATAGTTGTTTTGTTATGTATGCCGATGCATAATATACGCATGAATGCGCGTATATGCGATTATAGCTTAATCAATTAAATGATGAAATTCAAAATGATCATCAGCAAATCTTTTTTGAAAAAGATTTGAAATAGAAACTCGATTTATCTAACCAATTTTTCCTAAAGGTTCCCGTCGGAATGCTGCTAGTTGATGAAAGTTACTTGGGGATCAAGCAAGAAAAATAGAGTCAAATCCTTTTTGTTTGTTTCGAGAAAGATCTCGATCAATTCCAATCGAATGCAACTGGATCTAGTATAGTATGAACTGGCGATCAGAACATATATGGATAGAACTTATAACGGGGTCTCGAAAAACAAGTAATTTTTGCTGGGCCTGTATCCTTTTTTTAGGTTCGCTAGGATTCTTAGTGGTCGGAACTTCCAGTTATCTTGGTAAAAATCTGATATCCGTATTTCCGTCTCAGCAAATTCTTTTTTTCCCACAAGGGATCGTGATGTCTTTCTATGGGATCGCAGGTCTATTCATTAGTTCTTATTTGTGGTGCACAATTTCATGGAATGTAGGTAGTGGTTATGACCGATTTGATAGAAAAGAAGGGATAATGTCCCTTTTTCGTTGGGGATTTCCTGGAAGAAATCGTCGTATCTTCCTTCGTTTCTTTCTGAAAGATATCCAATCAATCAGAATGGAGGTCAGAGAGGGTCTTTTTCCTCGCCGTGTCCTTTATATGGAAATCAGGGGCCAAGGAGCCATTCCCTTGACCCGTACTGATGAGAATTTGACTCCACGAGAAATTGAACAAAAAGCTGCCGAATTGGCCTATTTCTTGCGCGTACCCATTGAAATATTTTGAACTGAACTTCAGAAAAGAAGAAATTTCAGCATGAGAGAAGGAACTTAATACATTTCAAAGGCAGGAGGACGTATATGGACTAAGAAAATAGAGTAAGGAGAATAGAAACTATTTGTACACAAAAACTATTTTGTATACACATGGCGTCCAGCTTCATTCTTTATACTAGTAAAAATCAAAAGAAAAAAGTCTAATTAAGTATAGATTCCTCAAATATCCTAACATTTCTTTTATTTTCGTCAAACATAATTCCTCTTTTTAGGCCTTTGAATTGATACCCTATCCCCGCGCTGCGGTTAGACAGTGAAATCTTTCGAAATAGAAATCAAAGAATTAAAGGATCCGGTAGGTTTCGTCTTTAAATCCAAATTATATTCGTTAGTTCAAATGGGTTTTCGAGTCTTCATCGAAAGGAAGAAATGAAGAGTGAATCGGTTACAATTTGCCTAATTGAGATCTCTGGAACATGGAAAAAATATTTACTTCTTTTTTTTTTCATTTGAAAAGGGCCCTTCTTCTATGTTCTATTCTAGATCCAAAGACTCAATTCTGACACAAGAACAAAAATAGGAAAAGAACCATAGGTTCGATACCTTGTTCTTGTTAGAGTTTTAGAGTTATAGGCTCTTGTTATAGAATTCGCGCTTCATAGAAATCTCAGATAGAATCGACGAATGAAACAGGTTCATTAACAATTCACATTACGGATACAGAATGAAAAAAAAGAAAGCATCGGCTTCCCTCCCATATCTTGTGTCTATACTCTTTTTGCCCTGGTGGGTTTCTCTCTCATTTAATAAATGTCTAGAAACTTGGGTTCTTAATTGGTGGAATACCAGGCAATCCGAAATCCTTTTGAATGATATTCAAGAGAAAAATGTTCTAGAAAGATTTATGGAATTAGAAGAACTCTTCCTGTTGGACGAGATGATAAAGGAGTACTCGAAGACACATATGCAAAGGCTTCATATAGGAATGCACAAGGAAACAATACAATTGGTCCAAAGACACAATGAATCTCATTTCCATATCATTTTGCATTTCTGTACAAATCTAATCTGTTTCGCTATTCTAAGTGGTTATTTTTTTCTGGGTAATGAAGAACTTTTCATTCTAAATTCTTGGATTCAGGAATTTCTCTATAACTTAAGCGATACAATCAAAGCTTTTTCGATTCTTTTAGTTACTGATTTATGGATCGGATTTCACTCGACCCATGGTTGGGAACTAATGATTGGTTCGATATACAACGATTTTGGATTGGCTCAGAATGATCAGATTATATCTGGTCTTGTTTCCACTTTTCCAGTGATTCTAGATACAATTGTGAAATATTGGATCTTCCATTTTTTAAATCGTGTATCTCCTTCGCTTGTAGTAATTTATCATTCAATGAATGAATAATTCATTAGATCTTTTGATATCAATCAAATCAGAATCTTTCTTCATGTATAAAGAAATCATTTTTCATCTTACTTATTCTTTATACTTCTACCTTTTCAATTCAAGGTATTCATACTATATTCCACCAGTAGAATCCTTTCAGTACAATCAATAAAATGGCAAACTTGTGGATAGGGAATTCTACTAGTTACCTATCAAATTTATTGTAGAAATTCCGGGGATCAATGATTGGACCATGCAAAATAGAAAGACTTTTTCTTGGGTAAAAGAACAGATGACTCGATCCATTTATGTATCGATCATGATATATGCAATAACTCGAGCATCTATTTCA